GGAACCGGTATGGAATCATGAATAGGTACGAATAGAACAAAAGAGGAAATACAAAAAGTAGAGAAAATTTCTCTACTTTTTGTATTTCCTTAATTTGAAATTCCCTTTAATTTAGGGCGAAATTCTTTAAAAACCTCTGCCTTTTTTAAAATATCCTGAACCGTTTCTGTAGGTTGAGCACCCTTTTCAAGGAAATATAGAATAGCAGGAACATTTAAATGAGTTTGATTTTTTATCGGATCATAAAAACCCACTTTCCCAAGATCTCTTCCTTCTCTTCGAGATCGAACATCAATTGCAACGATTCGATAGACGGCTCATTGGGATAGATGTAGATGAATAATACCCCCCCCTAGAAACGTATAGGAAGTTTTCGCCTCGTACGGCTCGAGAAAAAATGATTCCAAGTTCTATTTTTTTATTATGTATTATATATAATAACAATGGCAAATGGGTCTATAAAATGATCATTAGATTATGATTGAAGTCCTTTTTTATTCTTCCTTCCTGAAAACAAAAAAACCATTCGTACTCATAACTCAAGTTGAATAACTCTCAAATAGCTCAAAGGAAAATCTTTAAGGCATTTCATTTTTTGAGTGGTCTTTAAACCCTTTTCCTTTTTGTTTGGCTCGTTTACAAATCTATTTGTATTGGATTTTTTTCTGGTCTAGTTATTGAGACAATTGAAAGGGTGTTTCCTTGTTCTGGGATCCTTTATCTTTTCTTTGTTTTAAATCATTAGGTTTAGACATAACTTCGGTGATTTTTAATCCTTTCAAAATGGCAGCAACCTGCCTTTTTTTGTGATTTCTTTCTATCTTCTATCAAAGAATCATACAAACGGTTGATTCCCACGTGATAGATTTTGTATCGAAAGAGTTTTGTCAATTCTAAGAAATTTTTCTTTTCGATTGGAACCTTTTCAATTTCCATATCGAAGATATACTTACGAAGTTGTTCCAATTTATTGATTGGCATTAACCCTAGATCCTTGCCCCTGAGAAATGAATCAATACTTTCTACTCGAGCTTCATCATCGACTATTTACATTACAACCCCCCCCAAAAAAAAAATAAAGGAGAGGTTCCAGTGGAACAGAACAACCGATGTCGAGCCACGAGCACCTTCATTCTTATATAAAGTGGTGGGTGTAAAAATCCACAACGGATCGTGTCCTTCAAGTCGCACGTTGCTTTCTACCATATCGTTTCAAACGAAGTTTTACCATAACATTTCTCTAATTTGAAGCCAGTATGAAATCATGAATAATCATTTGTTCAGTCGGTAGGAACAAGTTTTACCAAGAATTCCCCTTCATTATTGTAGAATTATTCCGGCGATTCTTGATTGTTTTTCGAATTAAGAAAATCGTGTATTTTTCTGACAATTTCGTCCCTATCTTCATTTTCCAAACCTTCTATTTCTAGAAGGTCATTGCGAGTGTAGATTACGATCATTCATTATCAGTTCTTCTATCGTATATATGCCGTCTTGAATGAGTAAAACAGTGACTCTTCGAGACAAGCCTAATTCTGGAATAAACATGACATGTGGATCTTTCCTTTTTAATAGGATGATATACCACTCTGGTAGAAATTTCAGTTTCTGAGAGTTAGAAAAAATCAGTCTGTTAAAGTGTACGAATTATTAATAAAAAAGATAGTGTACTTTTCTGACAATCTCGTCTCTATCTTTAGCCCCCAAACCTTCTATTTCTAGAAGGTCCTCGGGAGTGTAGATTACGATTATTATCAGTTGGTGTACAATATATATCTTGATTAAGGAGTAACATATTTCTTTTTCGAGACAAGAATAATTCTTCTGCAACAAGTAGAAAGCGCGGGTCTTTCTTCTCGAAATAGAACATATTTGTTTATTTGTATTCGATTTCTCTTTCTAAGAGGGAAAATAGAATAACCCGGTTGAAGGGTAATGATCATACGTCGGTAATGCATTGTATGTTCCATAATGCGTCCTGTTCTTTTACCCTTTCCCGGAAGTCGATGACTATTCATAGCTATTACCTTGACACCAAAGAAGAGTTCGACCCAATGCTTTATTTCTGTCCTAGTTAATCCTGATTCGACATTAAAAGTATATTGATTTTTCTCGATCGAATAACCGAATACTTTTGTTTGTAAATACTGCATATTTGATTCCATCCATGGTGCATTGCTCCTTTACTATTTTTTTATTCTATTAAATATTAAATTCGAATAAAAAAATAGCAAGAATACGAAAGATAGGATTCTTTCCAGGAGCGATTTGTCCGTCAGAAAAGAATAAAGAAGGGGAGGTTCAATTCCATTTCGTCCACTTTCATTCATTGATTCATTCATTATTAAGAAATTTAGAATTCGAATATTCTGTTAAGAACTACAATGAATATTGAGACGAGAACTCATAGGGAAGAAAATAGGTTGTCCGTTTTTCTTTCAGAGTGGGCGAACGACGGGAATCGAACCCGCGCGTGGTGAATTCACAATCCACTGCCTTA